GTGATTTTTACTAAGAACTCAAAGAATGACGATACTTCTACCGATAACCCAGATACTCAAAATTCTAAAAAAAGGGGGAGAAATGAATTGACTTTAATACGTTATTCACAACAACCGGATTTTCGTCGAGACATAATAAAAGGATCTATACGTGCTCAAAGACGTAAAACAGTTATTTGGAAACTCTCTCAAGCAAGCGTGCATTCTCCTCTTTTTTCGGACAAAATTAAAAAATATTCTTTCTTTTCTTTTGATATTTTGGAATCAATGAAATTTTTTTTTGTTTTTCAAAATTGGATGTGTAAAAACAGAAAATTCCAAATTTCAGATTATGCGGAAGACAAGACAAAAGAAAGTGAGAATAAAGAGGAGGACAAAAGAAAAAAATACGAAAAAGAACAAGAGAGAAAAGAATACCAAAAAGAAAAAGATGAAGAAAGGCGTATAGAAATAGCAGAAGCCTGGGATAGCATTCTATTTGCTCAAGGAATAAGAGGTGTTTTATTATTAACCCACGCGATTCTTAGAAAATATATTCTATTCCCTTCATTGATAATAACGAAAAATATTCTTCGTATGCTATTCTTTGAATCTCCCGAATGGTCGCAGGATATAAAGGATTGGAAGACAGAAATGCATATTAAATGCACTTATGATGGCGTTCCATTATCAGAAACAGAATTTCCGAAAAACTGGCTCACAGAAGGTATTCAAATAAAGATACTATTTCCTTTTCGTCTCAAATCTTCGCACAGATCGAAGCTACGATCCCCCAAAAAAGAAAAGGATCCAACGAAAACGAAAAAAAAAGTGCAAAAACCAGATTTTTGCTTTTTAAACGTTTGGGGAATAGAAGTTGAATCGCCCTTTAGTTCTTATTCTCTCCGAAATAAACCTTCATTTTTTGATCCCATTTTGAACGAACTAAAAAAAACAATTAAAAAATTGAATTGTTTTTTTTTTCTATTTCTAAAAGTTTTAACCGAAAAAAAAAAAAAAATTTTAAATGTTTCAAAAGAAAGAGTAAAATGGATCATGAAAAGGATTCTATTTCTAAAAGAAAAAATTCTAAAAGAAATAAGAAAAAAATTATCAAAAAGAAACCAAATTCCTTTATTTGGATTGAAAGAAATGTATGAAGTGAGTGAAATTCAAAAAAATTCAATAATCAGTAATAGGAATCGAATGAGCTACGAATCGTCCATTCCAATTCAATCTATTAATTGGACAAATTTTTCATTGACAGAAAAAAAAATAAAAGATCTGAATGATCGAACAAAGACAATCATAAAGCAAATAGAAAAAATTACAAAAAACAAAAAAAGGGGGTTTCAAACTCCAGAGATCAATATTAGTTTTAACAAAACACGTTCTGATGATAAAAGAAAAAGATTCGAATCTCCCCAAAATATTTGGTCGATATTCAAAAGAAGAAATATTCGATCAGTCCACAAATCATATTTTGTTTTTCCATTTTTCATTGAAAGGATATCTATAGATATCTTTCTATGTCTCATTAATATTCCTAGCATGAATGTCCAACTTTTTCTTGAATCAACAAAAAAAATTTTTAATAAATACACTTACTATAATGAAGCAAATGAAAAGAGAATTGATAAAACAAATCAAAAAAGAATTCACTTTATTTCGATTATAAAAAAATCAATTTATAATATTGGTAATTCACAGATTTTTTGTGACGTACCCTCTTTATCACAAGCATATGTATTTTACAAATTATCACAAACCCAAGTTATTGACTTATATAAATATAAGTTAAGATCTGTTTTTCAATATCCTGGAACATCTCTTTTTCTTAAGAATGAAATAAAAGATTATTTGGGGGGAATACAAGAAATGTGCCAGTCCAAATTAATACATAAGAAGGCTCACAATTCTGTAATGAATCAATGGAAAAATTGGTTAAGGGGTCATTATCAATATGATTTATCTCAGAGTAGATGGTCTATATTAGTATCACAAAAATGGCGAAATAGAATCAATGAATGTCATATGGCTCAAAAAAAAAAAAAATTTTTAACCAAATGTGATTCATATGAAAAAAAACGATTAATTCTTTACAAAAAACAAGAAGTAGACTTATTAACAAATCGAAAAAAAAAAAGAAAAAAACAATATGGATATGATCTTTTATCATATAAATCTCTTAATTATGCAGATAAGAAAGACTCATCTGTTTATCGATATAGATCACCATTACAAGCCAATAATGACAAAACATTTTCTTATAATTACAGCACGCGTAAACCAAAATTATTTGATATGGAAGATGATATCCTTATCAAGAATTATATAGGGGAAGATGGTATTATAGATATGGAAAAAAACCTGGATAGACAGTATTTTGATTGGAAACTTCTGAATTTGGATCTTAAAAAGAAGATGGATATTGAGGCCTGGATTGATACCAATTATTATCCTATGATTCATCAAGAAATCAACCCGTCGAATCAAAAAAGTTTTTTTTTTGATTGGATGGGAATGAATGTAGAAATACTAAACCATTCCATATCGAATCTGGAACTTTGGTTCTTCTCAAAATTTGTGAAATTTTATAAAACATATACAAGTAAACCATGGGTTATATCAATCAAATTCCTTTTTTTCAATTTTAATGTAAAAAAAAATGATAATGAAAATCAAAGTATCACCAGAAAGAAAAAAATAGATATTTTTAGACCACCATCAACAAAAAATATATACAAGAACAACATAGAAGCACTCAATTTCTTACTAAAAAGGTATTTGCGTTTTCAATTGAAATGGAATGATTGTTTCGATGAAAAAATAATGAATAATATCGAACTATATTGTCTCCTGCTTAGACTGATAAATCTAAAAGACATTGCTATAGCTTCGATTCAAAGAGGAGAATTAAGTCTAGATATTATGATGATTCAGAATCAAAGGAATTTACTCCTTCCACAATTAATGAAAAAAAAAGGAATATTGGTTGTCGAACCAGTTCGTCTGTCTATGAAAAACGATGGACAATTTTTTATGTATCAAACCATAGGCGTTTCATTGATTCATAAAAGTAAGCACCAATTTCAATTTTATCAAAGATACCCAGAAAAAAACTATGTTGATAAGACGAATTTTGATGAACCCATTACAAGACATCAAAAGATGACTGAAAATAAAGAAAAAAATCATTATGATTTGCTTGTTCCGGAAAATATTTTATCCTCTAGACGTCGTAGAGAATTGAGAATTCGAATTTGTTTCAATTCTGGGAATCGAGGTGATATGCATCAAAATACGGCATTTTACAATGGAAATAAAGTCAATAATTTCTGTCAAGTTTTTGCTAAAAGGAAATATCTTGATATAGATAAAAAAAAACTAATTTTTTTTCAATTATTTCTTTGGCCAAATTATCGCGTAGAAGATTTACTTTGTATGAATCGATATTGGTTTGATACCAATAATGGAAGCCGTTTCAGTATGGTAAGGATACATATGTATCCGCGATTGAAAATTCGTTAATCTATATTTTCATTTCTTCTGTTTCTCGTAACATATCTGGTCTGCGAAGACAAATAAATACACACACGCACTGTCTTACCTTCTATTCGGAGGAATTATCCTAATTGAATGATGTATCCATTCGATCTAGAAATGAATCAAACAAAATCTTCTTAATTCAATTTATTTAAAAATGAAAATAAAAAATTTGTATTTTGGGAATGCATAAACATTGAATTGAATTGATTAATAAAAAGGAATTCTTAAGGAAATTCAAATTTTTGTCTATACTAAATTAAAAAAAGAATGTCATTATTATTATTGATCAAAAAAAAATATCTATCTATCTATTCTTCTATCTATCTATAAAAAAAAAAAAAAGAGGAGAGGAAAGCTTTTGTTTTATGGTAAAAAATTCAATTAGACTAGTCATTTCACAAGAAAAAAAAGAAGAAAATCCGGGATCGGTTGAATTTCAAATATTCAATTTCACCAATAAGATACGAAGACTTACTTCACATTTGGAATTGCACAGAAAAGACTATTTATCTCAAAGAGGTTTACGTAAAATTCTGGGAAAACGCCAACGACTACTGTCTTATTTGTCAAAGAAAAATAGAATACGTTATAAAAAATTAATTAATCAGTTGGATATTCGAGAGTCACAAACTCGTTAATTTGAAGAATCATTTTTAATTATTCGATTTATTAGATCTTGAATTTTGATGAACTTATTTTTTTTTAAGCAATTCAATGAATCGAGGAAAAACCTATGAATGCCCCAGCTACAAGAAAAGACCTCATGATAGTCAATATGGGTCCTCAGCACCCATCAATGCATGGTGTTCTTCGACTCATTGTTACTCTAGATGGTGAAGATGTTATTGATTGTGAACCAATATTGGGTTATTTACATAGAGGGATGGAAAAAATTGCAGAAAATCGAACAATTATACAATATCTGCCTTATGTAACACGTTGGGATTATTTAGCTACTATGTTCTCCGAAGCAATAACCATAAATGGACCGGAACAGTTAGGAAATATTCAAGTACCCAAAAGAGCCAGCTATATCCGAGTAATTATGTTGGAGTTGAGTCGTATAGCTTCTCACCTGCTATGGCTTGGACCTTTTATGGCAGATATTGGTGCACAAACTCCTTTCTTCTATATTTTCCGAGAAAGAGAATTCATATATGATCTATTCGAAGCTGCCACCGGTATGAGAATGATGCATAATTATTTTCGTATCGGAGGAGTAGCGGCTGATCTACCTCATGGCTGGATAGATAAATGTTTTGATTTCTGTGATTCTTTTTTAACAGGGGTTGTTGAATATCAAAAACTTATTACGCAAAATCCTATTTTTTTAGAACGGGTTGAGGGGGTAGGCATTATTGGTGGAGAGGAAGTAATAAATTGGGGTTTATCAGGACCAATGCTTCGGGCTTCTGGAATAGAATGGGATCTTCGTAAAGTTGATCATTATGAGTGTTACGACGAATTGGATTGGGAAGTTCAATGGCAAAAAGAAGGAGATTCATTAGCCCGTTATTTAGTTCGAATTGGTGAAATGACGGAATCCATAAAAATGATTCAACAGGCTCTGGAAGGAATTCCCGGCGGGCCATATGAGAATTTAGAAATACGATGCTTTGATTTTGATAGGGAAAAGGATCCAGACTGGAATGATTTTGAATATCGATTCATTAGTAAAAAACCTTCTCCGATTTTTGAATTGCCGAAACAAGAACTTTATGTGAGAGTTGAAGCCCCAAAAGGAGAATTAGGAATTTTTCTAATAGGGGATAAGAATGGTTTTCCTTGGAGATGGAAAATTCGTCCACCAGGTTTTATCAATTTGCAAATTCTTCCTCAGTTAGTTAAAAGAATGAAATTGGCTGATATTATGACGATACTAGGTAGCATAGATATCATTATGGGAGAAGTTGATCGTTGAAATGAGAATTTATACAACAGAAGTACAAGATATCAATTCTTTTTCCAGATTGGAATCTTTAAAAGAAGTCTATGGAATTCTATGGGTACTTGTCCCTATTTTGACTCTTGTATTGGGAATCACAATAAGTGTACTAGTGATTGTATGGCTAGAAAGAGAAATATCCGCAGGGATACAACAGCGTATTGGACCTGAATACGCCGGTCCTTTGGGAGTTCTTCAAGCTATAGCCGATGGAACAAAACTACTTTTCAAAGAAAATATTCTTCCATCTAGGGGGAATACTCGTTTATTCAGTATCGGACCATCCATATCAGTTATATCAATTCTAGTAAACTATTTAGTAATTCCTTTTGGCTATAACTTTGTTTTAGCTGATCTTAATATTGGTGTTTTTTTATGGATTGCTATTTCGAGTATTGCTCCCGTTGGACTTCTTATGTCCGGATATGGATCAAATAATAAATATTCCTTTTTGGGTGGTCTACGGGCTGCTGCTCAATCGATTAGTTATGAAATACCATTAACTCTATGTGTGTTATCAATATCTCTACGTGCGATTCGGTGAGACAGAAACTTTTCCATGCTCCCCTTTTTCTTTTCTAGGTTTTATGGGAAAGAAGTAGAATAAATTGAATAGATATCTTAAATCTGAATTTTTTTATTCATTATTATTCGGAATTCGGAGTTCGGATTGATGAACTAAATCAGATAGTTAGATGGGTGAAATAAAACAACTTGTATTTAATTTGAATTTAATGAAATTTGCAGTCAAAATATTGAGTCTCATTTTCTATGTATTAAGAAAAAAAATGAAGTGGAAAAAATGGAAGTGGCCCTTTCCCCCAAGATTGGTTGCTTTAGTCACACTGTCTTGAAGCGGGCTCAAAAGACCAACAAGACCAACCTTATTAAGTTTTCACTACCATTTGTATGAATTACCATACATGGATTACGATAAATAAAGGAGTAGGGGATTGATAAAAAATAAAATGATTGGATGGTTAGAAACACCAAGATACACAAAGGATTAGTAATGTAGATTATGTAAATTCTATTATCCAAAAGAGTATTTTGGCAGAATAAAAAAAGAATACTAATTGGGGCTTAAAATTGGTAGAAATAATCAAGCAGTACTCCCCACAATTCCGGTCCAGAGTATAGGCTACTATCCACCGATTAAATAAATATGACTATCAGGAACGAAATAATTCTTTAAATTTTTTTTTAAGTCCTCCTTTTGTACATAAAAAAGAAAACAAAACTAAGAAGGAAAAAAAAGAAAGAATCAATTAATATAATACAATTCCAATAAGCAATAAACAAATGGGATCCCCTTTTATTCTTATTCTTTCTTATATCCATATTTCATGGAGATAGAATTCATATCTTAATTCATATTCTTTTTTGTAATCGAAAAGAATAGATTATTGATAAATTAAAGGAGTATTTTATTGAAGAATTAAGTTATTACTCAACAAATTCCATTTTTTAGGGGATACGATCAATTCAGAAGTACCTTTTTGATTTTTATTCCATTTTTTTTTTTTATTTTCTTTTTATTAATTCTAACAGACAGAATTCAATTGGTTTAATTCAGGACCGTCCAATAAAAATGAAACCCACCATCTTACGGATATATCAAGAGAAATAAATGGTGCCGTCCTTAGATTTATTTATGGCCTTCGAGGAGCCGTATGAGGTGAAAATCTCATGTACGGTTCTGGAATAGCGATGGGAACAGTAATGTTATCACCGACTATGATTATCTAACAGTTTAAGTACGGTTGATATAGTGGATTCGCAATCCAAATATGGTTTTTGGGGGTGGAATTTATGGCGTCAACCTATCGGTTTTATCGTTTTTTTAATTTCTTCGCTAGCGGAATGTGAAAGATTACCTTTTGATTTACCAGAAGCAGAAGAAGAATTAGTAGCCGGTTATCAAACCGAATATTCGGGTATAAGATTTGGTTTATTTTATGTTACTTCGTATTTAAACCTATTAGTTTCTTCATTATTTGTAACGGTTCTTTACTTAGGCGGTTGGAATACCCCTACCCCGTACATATTTGTTTCTGAGCTTTTTGAAATAAATAAAGCGTGTGGAGTTTTTGGAACTACAATTGGTATCTTTATTACATTAGCTAAAACTTATTTCTTCTTGTTCATTTCTATCACAACAAGATGGACTTTACCAAGGCTAAGAATGGACCAATTATTAAATCTTGGATGGAAATTTCTTTTACCTATTTCTCTCGGTAATCTATTATTAACAACTTCGTCTCAACTGCTTTCACTGTAAAAATGAATATTCTATATTGATAACTTGTCTGAAACAAGAGAAAGAAACAAAAGTAAGTTATTCATACATATTCACGATATGTTCCTTATGGTAACTGGGTTCATGAATTATGGTCAACAAACAGTACGAGCTGCAAGGTACATTGGTCAAAGTTTTATGATTACCCTATCTCACGCAAATCGTTTCCCTGTAACTATTCAATATCCTTATGAAAAATTAATCACATCGGAGCGTTTCCGCGGTCGAATACATTTTGAATTTGATAAATGCATTGCTTGTGAAGTATGTGTTCGTGTATGTCCTATAGATCTACCTGTTGTTGATTGGAAACTGGAAACTTATATTCGAAAGAAACGATTGCTTAATTACAGTATTGATTTCGGGATCTGTATATTTTGTGGTAATTGCATTGAGTATTGTCCAACAAATTGTTTATCAATGACTGAAGAATATGAGCTTTCGACTTATGATCGTCACGAATTGAATTATAATCAAATTGCTTTGGGCCGTTTACCAATGTCAGTAATTGACGATTATACAATTCGAACAATTTTAAACTCGCCTCAATTCAAATAAAAATAATCATAAAAAAATTAGAAAACTTATATATATAATAGATAAATATAAATATAGAAAAGAATCTAATAGAAAATAATCTAATAGATTAGATCTATTAGATAGAATAGATCTAATTTTATAAATCATATAAATAATGATATATTTCATATTTAAAATAGATCCAATTTATATTAAAAATTATAGGAACAAAATATGGAAATATTCAAAAATTCAATAAATATAGATATAGATAGAATAAATATTATTATAATAATCTCTAAATGGAAATCTATTTGTAATTTTTTCCAAAAATGGAATTCTAAATATATACTCTATATAGAATATAGAGAGAGTATTATAGAGTATAGAGTATAGAGTATAGCTTCTAACTACTCTTTCGTATAAAGAATGAGATTCTTCCTAGAACTGTACCTATATCACTTCATACTCCTTAGGAATTAATTTCATTAGTAATTTAGTATATCAATTTTTTTCCTGGTCGTATCAATAAGGTCATGAAATTTCAATTTATTTATTTCTTATTTTCCATATAATGGATTTGCCTGAACCGATACATGATTTTCTTTTAGTCTTTCTAGGATCAGTTCTTGTATTAGGAAGTATAGGAGTAGTATTATTTACCAACCCCATTTTTTCTGCCTTTTCGTTGGGACTGGTTCTTGTTTGTATATCTTTATTCTATATTTTATCAAACTCCCATTTTGTAGCTGCGGCACAGCTACTTATTTACGTGGGAGCTATAAATGTTTTAATCATATTTGCTGTGATGTTCATGAAAGATTCAGAATATTCCCACAATTTTGATTTTTGGACCATTGGGGACGGAGTTACTTTGATGATTTGTATAAGTATTTTTGTTTCACTAATAACTACTATTCCAGATACATCATGGTACGGGATTATTTGGACTACAAGATCCAATCAGATTATCGAACAAGATTTGATAAGTAATAGTCAACAAATTGGAATTCATTTATCAACAGATTTTTTTCTTCCATTTGAACTCATTTCAATAATTCTTTTAGCTGCTTTGATAGGTGCAATTGTCGTGGCCCGCCAGTAATAAATCTTTCGAACTATCAACAGCAATTCAAATTCCATTTTGCTCTATCTTATCCCATCCATTTCCTTTCAATTATATGTGAAAGGGAAAGATTGTTTCTGTTTCAAATTAAAAAAAATTTGGTTATTCGATTTAATGTATTCTATTCTTTTGGTTTTGTTCGATTCTCGAGTCAATCGAATCCGTTAATGGAATTGTTGTTCATATTGAAATGAATCGAAATTTATAAGGAGTTGGTCAATGATGCTCGAACATGTACTTGTTTTGAGTGCCTATTTATTTTCTATCGGTATCTATGGATTGATCACGAGCCAAAATATGGTTAGAGCCCTTATGTGTCTTGAACTTATACTGAATGCAGTTAATATAAATTTCGTAACATTTTCTGATTTTTTTGATAGTCGTCAATTAAAAGGAAATATTTTTTCCATTTTTGTTATAGCTATTGCAGCCGCTGAAGCAGCTATCGGACCAGCTATTGTTTCATCAATTTATCGTAACAGAAAATCAACTCGTATCAATCAATCGAATTTGTTGAATAAATAAATGAATAAAAAAAAATAGTATTAATCATAAACATTATAGAATATTGAAAGTAGAATATGAATATTTATCAATTCCAATTAACATGTATGATACATAACGTATGGACATGTTTGCGAAAACCTAAGAAATTAAAGTATCTTGGCTCTCTTTTAGGAACTTGATCCAGAAGTAGATTGATTGGAAAACGTCTGGTAAATCATTGATTCATCTGGTGTCTAAATATATGATTCATTTAAAAGTTTTACTAGATCGAAAATTTATGATGTTCAAAAACTAATAGACCCAATGTCACATTCAGTAAAGATTTATGATACTTGTATAGGATGTACTCAATGTGTCCGAGCTTGTCCGACAGATGTATTAGAAATGATACCTTGGGACGGATGTAAAGCTAAGCAAATTGCTTCTGCTCCAAGAACAGAGGATTGTGTCGGCTGTAAAAGATGTGAATCTGCCTGTCCGACGGATTTCTTGAGTGTTCGAGTTTATTTATGGCATGAAACAACTAGAAGCATGGGTCTAGCTTATTGATTGATACATTTCAAAACCCCCCCCACGAATACGTTTTTTTACTGACAAAAACCCGTGCTCAAAATGACTTTTTTATTTTTATGTTTTGAGCACGGGTTTTCTGGCCCAAGTGTATCTTATTTTTATCACGAATTTTTTTCCTTGGTTAACAATAATTGTAGTTTTGCCAATATCCGCGGGTTCCTTAATCTTCTTATTTCCTCATAGAGGAAATAAGGTAATTCGATGGTATACTATTTGTATATGCTTAATAGATCTCCTTCTAACAACCTATGCATTCTGTTATCATTTCGAATTGGACGATCCATTAATGCAACTGACGGAGAATTATAAATGGATCAATTTTTTTGATTTTTATTGGAGATTCGGAATAGATGGACTCTCTATCGGACCCATTTTACTCACGGGATTTATCACCACTTTAGCGACTTTAGCGGCTCAACCGGTTACTCGGGAATCCAAATTATTCCATTTTATGATGTTAGCAATGTATAGCGGTCAAATAGGATCATTTTCTTCTCGAGATATTTTACTTTTTTTCATCATGTGGGAAGTAGAATTAATTCCTGTTTATCTACTTTTATCCATGTGGGGGGGAAAGAAACGTTTGTATTCAGCTACAAAGTTCATTTTGTACACTGCAGGAAGTTCCATTTTTTTATTAATGGGAGTTCTAGGTATCGGTTTATATGGTTCCAATGAACCAGCATTAAATTTGGAAACATCAGCTAATCAATCGTATCCTTTAGCACTGGAAATAATATTCTATATTGGATTTCTTATTGCTTTTGCTGTAAAATCGCCGATTATACCCTTACATACATGGTTACCAGACACCCATGGAGAAGCACATTACAGTACTTGTATGCTTTTAGCCGGAATTTTATTAAAAATGGGAGCGTATGGATTGATTCGAATTAATATGGAATTATTACCCCACGCTCATTCTATATTCTCTCCCGGGTTAATGATATTAGGCGCAATTCAAATAATCTATGCTGCTTCAACATCTCTTGGTCAACGTAATTTAAAAAAAAGAATAGCTTATTCCTCTGTATCTCATATGGGTTTCATAATTCTAGGAATTGGTTCGATAAGCGATACGGGACTCAATGGAGCCATTTTACAAATAATCTCGCATGGGTTTATTGGCGCTGCGCTTTTTTTCTTGGCAGGAACGGGTTATGATAGAATACGTCTTCTTTATCTCGACGAAATGGGTGGAATCGCTATCCCACTGCCAAAAATATTCACGGTGTTTAGTCTCTTATCGATGGCTTCCCTTGCATTGCCAGGTATGAGCGGTTTTGTTGCAGAATTGATAGTCTTTTTTGGAATAATTACGAATCCAAAATATCTTTTAATGACAAAAATACTAATTACTTTTGTAACGGCCATTGGAATGATATTAACTCCTATTTATTCATTATCTATGTTACGCCAGATGTTCTATGGATACACGCTTTTTAATACAACAAACTCTTATTTTTTTGATTCTGGGCCGCGAGAGTTATTTATTTCTATTTCGATTCTTATACCGGTAATAGGTATTGGTATTTATCCGGATTTTTTTTTCTCATTATCAGTTGACAAGGTCGAAGCTATTCTATCGAATTTTTTATAGATAGTTTTCATGAAATAAAAAAAATATTTCTTTTTTCATTGTACAATGAAAAAAGAAATATTTTTCTTCTATTATCTTATAAATAAGGAGTTGTAACCAGATATCTTTGATGTTTGGGAGAACCCCTTAGAATCCACTAATGTAGTGATTCAAGGGGTTCTCGACGATTTATGCGAAGTTTTATTATATGCTTACTATGTTTGTATTTGTCAGACCCCTTCCTTCTTTATTCAATTCACTTAAACTCAATTTGATGTAAATGAACCATAACTATGGAATCCTATTCCTAATAGATTGATCCCAAAATAACATACCCAAATTATAAGAAAACCCATCGAGGCTACTATTGAAGAATTTACACCTTCCAATTTATTTCTAGTATGTAAAAAAATCGCGAATATTGTCCAAGTAATAAACGCCCAAGTTTCCTTTGGATCCCAATTCCAATAGGATCCCCATGCCTCATTAGCCCATACTGCTCCCGAAAGAATACCTATGGTTAAAAAGAGAAACCCTAGACTAATAATACGATAACTCCAACGATCCAATTGTTGAATAAATTGGGACCTGTAATAATTTCGAAAAGAAAGAAAAGAAGTGTTTCGTAAAATTGGATTTCTCTTGTTCAGGTATTTGATCTCAGCAAAAAAAAATGATTCATTTAAAAAAGAAAAATTATTGTTATTCCCAATAATCCTTATGACTTTTCGAAATGTAATGACTAAAAGAGCTACTGATAATAATGAGCCACATAAAAGAGCTGCATAGCCCAATACCATCATACTTACGTGCATCATTAACCAATGAGATTGGAGAGCGGGTACTAATATTGTGGATTGATGCATTTTGATTAAAAGACCCGAAGTAGCAAAGCCTTGGGTCAAAATAACACTTGGTGCGATTATTGTGCTTAAATGGTTTTTTTGTTTTTTAAAAGTAAAAGACGGAATCATATTAAAAATGGAAAAACTCCATGAAAGAAAGATTAATGATTCATATAAATCACTTAATGGTAAATGCTCCGAAAAAATCCAACGAGTAACTAATAATCCTGTTATACAGAAAAAAGTTACTGTCATGCCTTTTTCCAACGAATCATATAGTCCTACGATTTCATTGAGTGATAAGTTTATCAAATGAATTGCAATTACAATTGATACGACCGAAAATGATATATGAGTTAATATATGCTCTAAAGTTGAAAATATCATAAAGAAAATAAAATAAGGATCCACTAATTATAGGACTTACTCTTTTCGAAGATAAGATGCCATGCCGCCACTCGGACTCGAACCGAGATGCTCTAGCACTGCTTCCTAAGAGCAGCGTGTCTACCGATTTCACCATAGCGGCTTGCTCGAAATTAGAATAATCTATTTTTAGTAAATCGTCGAGATTGAAAGAGTCAATTCAAATGCAATACAATATTTGTTTAGTAAACATAAAAATCGGAACATTAAAGAATTCTTATTTTTTGAAGATTTTTATATTCCAATTCTAACAAGAATTCTTATTATCATTCGTTTTTCGTTTCGAGTGTCAGTTTTATTATTTAAATTAAGTTAGCAATGAGAGTGGGCTTTTTCATAGTTTATCCTCTCTCAAAATGGCACCATTGTAACTCGATCTAGATAGTTCTGACTTCAACCTCTGAAACACAAAATTTTCTTTCTCATTTGTGTTTTTAAATGATTCATTTTTGAACTAAAAAAAATATGTATTTCTTTTTGAAAGAAAAATAGTATTTTTATGAATCACAAATTTAATTAGCACTATATTCCAAGAATTTATAGAAATAAACATTTGCATAGCTTTTTGTATTAATCATTAAAATTTTTGTTGTATCGATATCGAGAAGGTAATATTTCGAAAACCAATTAAAAAAAAAATTATTAAGATACAAGACAAAAAAAACTTTTTTATTGATTATTCAGTTGATGGGGAAATGAAACTCGTCATCCAAAAAATGAGAAAACGTACTTCAAAAAGTTGAAATTTTGTTAGGTTTATTCTTTTTTTGTTGTTTCAAAAACCAGTACCATTCTTTCTATATATAGAATATAGATATCGATAAAGAAATCGATTCGAAATCTATAGCTATAGAAAAAATAGAATAAATTCTATATCGATAAGAAAAGAAAAACGAAATAAAATTGGGAAAGAATAAACGAAATTAGCCTATTCTTATTCTTTGAGTCCGGCTAAATTCAAAGATTACTCCAATATTTCTATTTGTTGCACAAAAAAGCTTTTTGAGTTCCCCGTAGAAAGAGATGTGGCTAACGAAAAAGATTTCAATGTTGTCCAATATCCCTTTTTTTTCCAAATATTTTTACGAATCCGTTTTTTTGATATAGAAGTACGTTTTTTTGGAACTGCCATTCAAAAAATTATACTAGTTTATTCATTACTATAGTTCATGTGAAAGACATCTATTGCTCAAAATGAATTGTTCTTTAATTATACCCAGACCTATATCTATCCATTTTTTTCTACGTTACATTCCCTTCACCCTTCATAAATATGGATATGTAATATATGTAAAATATGTATGTAAAAATCACATAGTCTTTTTGTTTTTTGTTCCTAAGTAATATTATATGTAATCCTTACAAAAAAAAGAAGACTGTCTGGTTATATCTCTGTCTATTTTTGTCGTACTCCATTTCTACATCGAATAAAAGAAATCGAAAAAGTTTAAGAACCCAACCCTTAATCCTGCTTAAAAAGAAATTGCTCAAGCTCGAAGAAAGAGTGTGCTTAATTTCTTTTTGAAAATTTAATCAGACTGTTCATTAATCGAGATACTTGATTTATAAAAATAATGTATTTTCCCTTTTCTTTTCTCTGTTATATTATATTATATAAAGTAAACTCTTGAATATCATAATATTTTTTACAAATTTCGATGTCTTTTATTGTAACGGGAAATAATCAAATAATCAATTAGTTCCAAAATGAACTACAATTTTTCGGAATAAACAAACTCAAGAAATTTTTTATTTTATTGAGGGATTCATATCCAAATAAACTAATTTTTTGGTGTCATTTTTTCTATTCACTCGAACTCTATGAGGTGTAAATTATTGTAATATATATAATATATAATAATTTATGAAATTCATAAATTATTCATATTACTTACTAAAAAACCAAAAAATTGGATACTAAGAAAATCCAGTTTCTTTTTTACTAAGAATTTGGTCATATTATTTGACTCATTTTGACTTGGTGCTTTGCAATATTGGATTGAAGTTATTGTACAAAGATTCAAAATAATTACGAATAGATAATTCTGTTTCAGTTTTGCATATCTTCATTTTTCTTTTATTAACTGAACCTTTCAAACGAGCTAAAACCGGGAAATAAGAAACAAAACTCATTAACATTAAGAATAAAAAGATTTTTTTTCTTTTTTTGTATGGAATATAGATATCAATATTCGTGGATTATACCTTTCATTCCACTTTTAGTTCCTATGTTAATAGGAATGGGACTTCTCCTTTTTCCGACGGCAACAAAAAATCTTCGCCGTGTTTGGTCTTTTCCTAGTGTTTTATTGTTAAGTATGGTTATGATTTTTTCGATCGATTTGTCTATTCATCAAATAAATACCAGTTGTATTTATCAATATGTATGGTCTTGGACTATCAATAATGATCTTTCTTTAGAGTTTGGCTACTTGATTGATTCACTTACTTCTATTATGTCAATATTAATCACTACTGTTGGAATTTTGGTTCTTATTTATAGTGACAATTATATGTCTCATGATCAAGGATATTGGAGATTTTTTGCTTATATAAGTTTTTTTAATACTTCAATGTTGGGATTGGTTACTAGTTCGAATTTGATACAAATTTATATCTTTTGGGAATTGGTTGGAATGTGTTCCTATTTTTTAATAGGTTTTTGGTTCACACGTCCTATCGCTGCAAATGCTTGTCAAAAAGCGTTTATAACTAATCGTGTAGGAGATTTTGGTTTTTTATTAGGAATTTTAGGTCTTTACTGGATAACGGGTAGTTTGGAATTTCGGGATTTGTTTGAAATATTCAAAAATTGTATTTCTAATAATGAGGTAAATCTTTTATTTATTACTTTGTGTGCCTTCCTATTATTTGCCGGTTCAGTTGCTAAATCTGCCCAATTTCCCCTTCATGTATGGTTACCAGATGCTATGGAAGGGCCTACCCCTATTTCGGCTCTTATACACGCTGCTACTATGGTAGCAGCGGGAATTTTTCTTGTAGCCCGGTTTCTCCCTCTTTTCATAGTTCTACCTTCCATAATGAATGGAATAGCTTTGATAGGTATAATAACAGTAGTATTAGGGGCTACTTTAGCTCTTGCTCAAACGGATATTAAGAGAGGTTTGGCTTATTCTACAATGTCTCAATTAGGTTATATGATGTTAGCTCTAGGTATGGGTTCTTATCGAGCCGCTTTATTTCATTTGATTACTCATGCTTATTCAAAAGCCTTGTTGTTTTTAGGATCTGGGTCGATTATTCATTCAATGGAAACTATTGTTGGATATTCTCCAGATAAAAGTCAAAATATGGTTCTTATGGGCGGTTTAACAAAACATGTACCAATTACAAAAACTGCTTTTTTAGTGGGTACACTTTCTCTTTGTGGTATTCCACCCTTTGCTTGTTTTTGGTCCAAAGATGAGATTCTTAATGATATTTGGTTGTATTCACCAATGTTCGCAATAATAGCTTTTTCAACAGCAGGATTAACCGCATTTTATATGTTTCGGATCTATTTACTTGTTTTTGAGGGACATTTAAATGTTCAGTTTAAAAATTACAATGGAAAAAAAACTAGCTCATTCTATTCAATATCCTGCTGGGGTAAAGAAGGTCAATTAACAATGAATAATAATGAAAGGGTTTCTTTTTTGAAGACACACCCATATCGAATTGATAAAAATGTAAAAAAAATAATGCGACCTTTTATTGGTATTCCCTATTTTGGCACTAACAAAACCTTTTCGTATTCCAATGAATCAGACAATACTATGCTATTTTCTATGCTTATATTAGTACTATTTACTTTTTTCCTTGGGGCCATAGGAATTTCTTTCAATCAAGAGGGAGTAGGTTTTGATATATTATCAAAAATGTTAATTCCGTCTCTAAACCCTTTCCATCCAAATTTAAACAATTCTGTAGATTGGTATGAATTTGTGACAAATGCAGCTTTTTCGGTCAGTATAGCATTTTATGGAATATTTATAGCATCTTTTTTCTATAAGCCGGTTTTTTCATCTTTACAAAATTTTAACTTACTTAATTTATTTGCTAAAAATGTTCCTAAAAAAATTATTGGAGAAATCATAATCAATTTGATGTATAATTGGTCATATAATCGTGGTTACATAGATTCTTTTTTTGA